TCATATTTGAAATAATCATAAATTGGGGAATTAGACCCATAAAAGTAAGAGTTCGCTTTCGATTATTTCAAATTGATTGTAATCAATACAAATCAAAGAAATAGAATTGGGGTGCTATGGACATATATGTAATTGATATCTACATATATAAAAATACATATTGTGGATTGATCTATATTAATACGTTATACAGTACAACCTTAAATATTATTAATATAATAGTAAATAGAATAATAGATAGATAGACTGGTAGAATTATATATAATTCTACCAGTCTATCTATCTATTAGAATACTATAATACTGCTGATCCTAATTCGTTCATTTCATTTACGACACTAAATCGGAATCCTTTTCATTTTATTTCTTCAATTATTGATAAGATAAGGACTAAGAAGTTCATTCAAATTTTTTGACTAACTGTTTTTACGTAAATGATAAGTAAAAAAGCAGTAGGAACTAGAATGAACAGTGCAGTAGCAATAAATGCGAGAATATTTACTTCCATAATATCATCGTTTCGTTTTTTTTTTCGCAATAACTCGGGATTTAATCCCATAGAGATGATAAATCTTTCGCCTGTAATGTAAATTCAATGGGATGAATTACATCTCGATGATATTGAATCGGATCAATATCATGAATAACAATATCTGAGCTATCAAATTGATTCATCGTCGAGAATTGAATAGTATAACATAGGAAGATCTTTTATCCATACCGACTCAAAAATTTGATTCCCAATTCATTCAAGAACTCCTTTATTCATATTTATCCACTCTTTCTTTTTTTCTATAACCTATTGCCTTTTATCAGATAAAGTATAATCTGACCGCTTTTCCACTTCCATTGATTACAAACCCAAACAAACAATACAATAGAAGTGAAATGGAAAAAGGAAAGGTTATAAACTATGTTTTTTAATGATCTAATTTTATTGGAAGACAAAGAAATGTGATAAAGACGAGTCCCGGTATAAAAAATCTAATATTCCATAAAATTAACTATTTTAGAGTTTGTTCTTCCTTCGACGGGACCCCTAAAAAAAAAAAAAAGATTATTCATTACCTTGGTAAGAGTGGGGGGATCATTGTTTGATCTTTTTTTAATATATTCTTTCCTTTTCTATTTGTGTGTGTATGTGCTGCCGGGACCAGATATGGTCCTCTATTCCATTACATCAGGAGTAGAGGAAAAGCCAGCCCCGTATGGTTGCTGAATATGAATATAAGGCTACCAATAATTGTACTAATGCACATATGTCTCTCTCCCATCAGTCGGTACTAGTTAAAGTAATGGAAATTCCCAACTAGTTAAAGTAATGGAAATTCCCATATTTGTTTGAATTTTTCATCAAACAAAATTTTGAAATTAAATAAATAATATAATAAGCATCCGGAATGAAAATCTGTTCCTTGTCACTCTTTTCACAGAAAAGAGATAGATGAATAAATCTATTTTATTTTTTTATTGGATCGCTTGTGTCGGGACTGACGGGGCTCGAACCCGCAGCTTCCGCCTTGACAGGGCGGTGCTCTGACCAATTGAACTACAATCCCAGGGAAATAAGTTGTATAGCCATAGCCCACATATTCTTATGAATTAATTCAACCCCTTTCTATTTAGACCCTAGGGGCCATCTTATATTATAATAAGATAAGAAACGCGAGTGATATATTGATTATACAGTTGATTATACACACAGATATACACTTTAGTGATTACTAATAAGTAATCTTTTCATTATTGTATTGACAAATCAATTGATAATCAATTTTTCAATGAAAAAGTATTTTTTTCTTTACTCTTTTCTGAGACTTTATACTTACAGATCCTGATATGAATCTAGATCATTAGCAAGATCAGAATTTGTAGGAACAAAACAAAATAAGTAAAGCAAATACAAATAAATGGGGGTAGGTAGGTATATATCAGAAAATCTGACTTTTGTTATTCTTCTGTCTCCGACATTTCTAACGAACAAATGGGTTATAGCATTTCATGTTGGATCAGCGAATTATTGGGCCGAGCTGGATTTGAACCAGCGTAGACATATTGTCAACGAATTTACAGTCCGTCCCCATTAGCCGCTCGGGCATCGACCCAAGAAGATTCAATCCCAGGATTATTGATAATCCATGATCAACTTCCTTTCTTCCTACCCCCAGGGGAAGTCGAATCCCCGCTGCCTCCTTGAAAGAGAGATGTCCTAAACCGCTAGACGATGGGGGCATACTTCCCCGATCGCCATCATACTAAGATGATAGTATCAATAGTTTTTTTAAATTGTCAATATAATGTAATGGTATGACTAAATCCGAAGGATCTTTCCTTCTTTCACGATTCCAGAGAATTTGTTGATTCGTCAGTTAGATTCATGAATCAGTCATTCTAATCAACATTCTATATATAAATCGAGATTTCTTACTTTACTATAAGTATATAAAAAACTATAAGTATATTAAAAAAAGAAACAAATTAAAATAATAAAATTTAAATAA